AGAGAGGGTATAGAGCGGGTAGCGGGAATCGAACCCGCATCGTTAGCTTGGAAGGCTAGGGGTTATAGTCGACGTCGATTCATCATTTTTAACGTCTCTAATTCAAAACCGAACATGAAACTTTGGTTTCATTCGGCTCCTTTATGGAAAATGGATATATTGCTAGATTTAAGATGTGAACCAACTTACAAAAAAATGATACCCATCTTACAAAAAATGATACCCATAACATCTATGTCAGCTTTTTGTTTGAATATATCCAATCCAATTCAAAATATTTTCAAAACGACTCGCTTTCTAGATGATCCCTCTAGAAGAAGGCGATTCTAACAACCTTTCTAGTTACTTCGTTCTCTATTTCTATTTGAGAGGGTCCTAAGGAAAAGTATTTTATTTCCACCGAGCTAAAATAATATGTCGATGTCTCTAGTAAACTAAAGACATTATTTAATAGCTATTTTGCTTCAATTTATTCGATACAAATCAAAACAAAAATTGAAGATTTAGTTACGATTAGAAATTAGAAATCTACTTGTCTATCTTCATCCATGGATTCTTTATTCATACTCATTCAATTGGAAGTATGGATCCAATTTTAAAATTTTGTTTCACAATTTCATAATCCAAGTTTTTCTTTTTTAATTTACTTTTGGATTTGGATAAAAATGCCGAAAATTTATATTTTTCCTTGAATGTGTCATTGAAAGGTAAAGGATTTAATCCTTTTAATGAAATAAAGTTTTTGATCGGAATATGAATGAAACCGAAAGACCCCTTAACTATTAAGGGGGTTAATAGAACGAATCACACTTTTACCACTAAACTATACCCGCTACAATGCAATTATTATATATAAATGGATCTTTTGTCGAGGGGCTTCTGGATATGTGTAGACGGGCTTCTTATATATTATCTTATACTTATATACTTATACTTATATATATAATATAATAAAAATAATAATAATAATATAATAATAATTATTAAATATAAATATATTATATTATTAATTAAATATATATATTATATTAATTATTAATATTAATTAAATATATATATTATATTAATTATTAATTAAATCTTATTAAATTAAATTCTTATACTTATATTAATTTAATAAATAAATAAATATAATTATATTATAAGAATTTAATAAATAAATAAATATAATTATATAATATTATAAGAAGAAAGAAAGAAGATTATAAGAAGAAAGAAAGAAGATAAGAAGATTTTACTTACATAGTACAGTGGCCCGTTCAGGAATTCAATGAACCAAGCCCTTTCCTTTTAACTCAGTGATAGAGTAATCCCATGGTAAGGCGTAAGCCCTCGGTTCAGATCCGATAGGGGACTTTGTATTTTTTTCAGTCATAGTATTCATATGAAGAATATCAATATTATTAAATTATTAATTATTATTAATTATTAAATTGATTTTATTATATTTAATTTTTAATTTAATATAATTAATTAATAGTAATAAAAAAGAATTCTATAATCTATAATATTATATTATTATCATCATCTAATAATAATCTAATGAGTTATGAGTTATATAGTATATATATAATATTAGTTATAGTTAGCACGAATAATCATAAGTCATCTGTTGAATCACCAACGATTCCTATTTTCAATTAGGCCAATGAAATCCATTGTAAAGATTAGAAATCAATAAAAGAAAAATAAGTGGACCTGACCCATTGAATCATGACTATATCCGCTATTCTGATATTCAAATTCAATAGAGATAAAATTGCAACAAGTTGACCCCCCTTTTTCTTTGGACTCCGCAAGAATTTGTCGATATTTCCAATTCAATCGTCTTGGCCCTAGATGTTCTATAGGAATAACTTGGCATTTCGTTCTTCCACAGAGAACCTTTTATTCTAAGTCCCAAGATAAGAATCGAAGTCACAAGATAAGAAAATTTTTCACTATCTTTCTTTGATTACAGGATAAATAATTTATTTATTATTAGAGACCCACGTCTTGTTATTATATTATATATCTATATCTATATATCTATACTATATACTATATAATATATAATATTTCTATCTTTAGATTTATAGCTATCAGATCGCGACTTGATGTACCAAAAATTTCCATTTCGTTGCATCCAATTTGTTCCGACAATCATATGAAGAATGGATGCGAGATAAATACTCTCATTTCCGGTCTCCTTTTTTTGAATATTGTTATTGTATTGAGTATTGAAGTAAAAAAAAGGAAACTCTCTCTTTTCTAACAGAGAAATAGAAAAATATTAGGAATTTAGTATTTAGTATTAGTATACATAAAAATTAGAATCTAAAAAGAGTTTTTTTCTTAATCTCATGAAGAAGATCTAAGAATCCATTTAGTTGATGGAAGAAAGGGGGGGGCAGGTCTGAAGATCAACCGGTAGTGGGCGAGGGGATTTCGTTTTCCGTTTACAGTTCTTTCAAAAAAAGAATCTATCCGCTTCATGAGTCATCAGAAGACAATTCATGAT